CTTCTCTATGGCCTCCTCGTTTTGAGACATTATGGCTTTGGGGTCGACCCCGGTAACAAAGAAGGAATCCATAAAAACGTGGGATCCGACACCATGATAAAATACTACCCTCATGATTAGACCATGTCCCTGAGATTTGATAAAAGAAAGGTGCATTAGCGGTTAATACGTTGTAATTGGATAAGTTATTAGGAATATGACGGAACGAAAGACCAAGGAAAGAAAGAAGAATGCACCAAAATGCAGGTGCTGCACCAAACGCTGGTGGTTGTTTCTTGTTGTAAGTGAATGCAACGAAAAGACCCGGAAATAACGAGAAATGAAATAACTCATATATTATTGACATTTCGTGCTGTGCTCATTTCAAAATTTCTGCTTTGGTATTCCCATCATCCGGTAACCACAGGATGATCCACAAGAAAGGTGGCAGGATTCGAACCTATGGCCGGCCCGCCCCTGACCTGCTGGGTTGGGTGGCCGGGTTAGCACCCCTCGTCGCCCCTGTACCCGAAACAGATGCGCTGCGCTACCCAGCGCGTAACCTTGTCTCCCCTACTCCTCTTCTGGTTATGCCATTACCAATCGCGGGTAACCCCCGGGCCGGCCGCCCCTGACCTAATAAGATAAGAACGATTATCCTTATGACCAAACAGCGATAGTTTCACGATCCCGACCAGCAACTTGTTGGGAGTAGGGGCATCCAAGCTTGCCCAACCTAGACATTGTAACTGAAAGTCCTGCCTACTTGTAGGCTTAGGGTAGTACTCGAAAACCTTCTTCTTTTACTGGCTTGGGAAAGACCCGTAGGCTATGGATCCCACTAATGGAATGGGACTATAACCATACTTCCATGGTCTAGGTTCAAGGACAATAAAGATTGAGGCTTGGAGTATCTAAGGCTTCATGGACCCAATTTTTAGGGCTTTTAAGGACGGACTCGCTAGTGTCCCAAGGATTGACCGGTGACACTACTAACTGAATTGCCCTAATATATGTCTTTTTCCACAGGACTGAATCCATAGAAACCTTGGCTTAGTGCCATTACTGTAAGCGGCGGATGATTGGTATGCAGGATCGGTTGCAACGGTTTCACATTCATGTGAATCAAGAGATTGGCTTGAATTGAAAGGCTTTCCAACTAGCCATTGTACCTGAGATTGCGATAAGTCCTTATTCTTCTTTGGAGCTTGTTCTTGGTCCCAAGGGAAATGGGGTGACAAAGAGCAGCTTGCTTGGATCATTGCTCGACTCGATGGGTAACTTCTAGTGGTTTGCCGGGGAAGCTCTTGTTTTTCTTTCAGGAGTTGGTTGGTGGCATGGACACCTAGCCTTTTCTTATTTTTAGTATTTGTTTGTTTGCTGGCACAGGTAGTAGATTCATTCTCCACTCCAGCAGTAGCAGATGTAGAATCTGAAAGGTGGGATTCCCGGTTGATTGGATGCTTCCGTTAGAGCTTCTTCCCCTCCTGTCATTTAAGGGCACCTAGCTTACAATCACTAGTGAAAGAGTGCCAATTGACCCAACTAGCGAATCTGTTTACAACCATTCAATCTTTTTCATTTCCGCTCGAAAGCAGTCATTTTTCGGCTTGATAGCACAAGCACGATCCATCCATCTCCCTCCGGAGAGTGAGTAAGAGGTGGAAGGACTGTCGATAGCAGGTAGGGTAAACGGATATGGATGATAGTTGGGATCCCAGGTAGGAGAGCCAGCCAGGAGAAAGAGGTAGTCAAAGACTACCCTTCTTTCTTTTTTTGGGGAGTTGGTTCTGGAATTCCATTGAGAGTTGCCACTCCTCAATCTTCGAAATCTAGTCTAGTCCAGCGATAGAGGACTTGATACTTATCTTCGACAAGCCTCGATCTGTGCTGAAGACAGATTCTCTTATCGGCTGAGGAAATAGGTAGCCGCCCACCCATTCTTCCTTTCCGACCTTAGCTTAGCTGCTCACGCCAATGCTCATGGGTATGGGGCCATAACTGCTGCTACTGTTATACTCCCACACTCTAAGAGAGTCCTACCGTCGGCTCATCTTCTATCTAAGACCTCCTCAATGAGAGGATGCCTGAAAGTCTTTTCTCAGGTCTAGTTGCGGTCCGCTCTTTTCTTTCACTTATTGGTACAGCAGCTTCACTCCTCTCCCAGCAAGAGGATGCGCGAACCATTGTTCCAAAGATCGGAGAATCTAGGGAACCGGAAAAGCGAAACCTTGTCAGGAAGAAAGTGAAGCAGGTTTCTTTGGTGGGCCAACAAGGCAAGGCCCTGAAAAGCAAAGATTTTAGATGATAAGGCAGAGGCAAAGCAGGCACATCAAAAACTTTATTCGGTTAGTTAAAAGTCTGAAAATGACCTGTTGACTATCTTGTTAGTCTTCCGGTAGGAATACCGAAAATCTTTCATGATGAGCGCCAAAGACTCAAAAGCTCACGCGCGATCTACTGATCAAATAGAGCATCATCACGTTCGGAGACAGGCTTTATCCCCAAAGCATATTATTGCTTGTTCGCCATAGCTGATCACACTGTGACGCTGAGCACTTCGGATAAAGCAAGATTCGAAACTTTAGTTAGGGTCATCGTTTCATCCGCCCTTCCACTTCTTGAGCTGACCCAGCCTGAGTAAAGGCCATTAAGGACCTCGAGCCGACTCTCGTCTGCGAGGTTCGTGTGTCAAGCAAGTTTTTAAAGAGGGTTCCTAGTTGTCTTAGTTTGAAGTGAGAGCCCGAATATACTCTGATCGCTCACCAACTAAAGGATTTACCTCTTTGTTTAGCTTCAGGGGGGAAGACTTTCTCTCCTTTATCGATGCTCTTTTTGTCACGTGGGCGCACTGATTAAATGAGACCACCAAGGCCCCTAGGTAAGACGACATAAAGTAGAACGAGATGATCTCGAAGTTCTAAATCCATAATAAAAGGAGAATCTTCTTATCCAGATAAGTACGTAGAGTGAAAAAGGAAAAAGCTTGACAAGCTGGATGGATATTGGGTCACGGACATAGGAATACGGAATTAAAAAACCTTAGGCATTTAGGAAAACAACAAGCCTTGGTGCGACCTGACTCGGAACTGGAATTGGCAAAGAAGGAAGCCCCAGGTGCTTGAAAGACCAATACGCTCTAATGAGTCCCACTTACCAATATTTAAGGTGCACCGCAGGACTCATTCTGATCCACCCGCGGACACCCCTATCTTAAGCAAATGCCGACTTACCCTTGGCCTTCCCAGATAAGAAAAAAAGATAAAGAATTGCCTCTCGCTCACACCCTTTCTAGGGGCGAATCATCGGATTGACCACCCTTTCTTTTCGCTTTTGATGCAGCTACAGCCTTTTCAACTGCTATTTGCTCGGTAGAATGACCATTATCTAGTCATGAAACGGGAACCGTAAATGAATACGAATAGGCTTCTCCTTCCTTCGAACTTGATTCACAAGACAGGCTCCGGCTGGATCGGTCAATTTTAGGCATGTCTATCAGGTCCATTCTATCTACGAGTCTATCGGAGAGCCAGTCGGTACGTCGTTACGGATTCATAGCGAAGCCCTTTCTCATTTCAGCCATTGGTGATTGCCCATCTACATCAATAAGAATGAGGCATGACTTCTTTTCCAGTAGCTATGCCTGAACTGAACCTCGTACAAGACTTTCTTTCCGGCCTTACGCTTCCCAGTCTCAGGAAAAGAATAGCTCTTTCGGTCAAAGTCGATAAGGATCAAAGTCCAATAGCTAGGGTGGGATTGTCCTCTGTTCTCAACTCGGGAAGGAAATAAATAAGCATGGATTCACCTATTCCAGAAAAAAAGGAATATGCACTTATTCGCTTTTAGGTTTAGCTTTCGAAAAAGACAAGGCCTTACAACAGCAACAGCTCATTCCCGGAAGAAAAAGAAAATAGGATTTTCAGGTTTTTCCTTTGGCTTTCACTCTCGTCTTACGTAGTCTACTATCAGACCTTCGACGTGCTGCTAATCTAGGGAAGCAAAGTCGTAGTTAGTAGCCCGTTACGGCTGAACTCTATTCTATTTCTTACGTAGATAAGAAGGAATGGGACTGCTGTAGCTTCGCTTCTTCTTCTGCTCGCTACCGCTCGACCAGAGGAAGGAAGATGACGGGGTTTAGTCCGAGAATTCCCAATCCGTCATTCTTCTTCTTAGTCTTTCTTGGCTAATTAACTAGCTCATCCTTTTCAATTAGCTGCTTTCCAGACTCGGAAAAGAGGGCTTCTTGGATAATGCGATGGAGGCCTTCTTCGCCCGTACTCGGCTACAAGGACAAGTCAGTTTCCGCAAAGAGAGAAGATGAACTAGCGAGGTCACCAGTAGCGAGCCCTATCCTATCAGAAAGGCTAGTCGGAGAACAAACGATTGAAAGAATTTGATCATTCTTTTTTCATTTCTTCTTCTTCGCTCCTTTAATGTGTTCTATCACATCTAGTTGATAAAGCACAACTCATCTCTGGCTGACCCTTAGATCTCTTCTTTCTATATGATCTACATTCCTGAGAATGAAACAGCCATTGGTAGGACATTTGAGATGATAGGACACCGTTTAAACCAACAAGGTGATGAATATCTCACCAGGCCTTACCCTGGATCTATGAGAAGATCCCTCTATCTGTTTCAGAGTAGGAACCTTATCGACTACAAGAAAAGATAGAGACCGGCCTATTGGATTTTGGTGTAATCGAGATACCCTCTCCTTGAGGTTGACTGCATGGGGTTGCTTTTACCCTATAGGTTGACCTCAGAGAGGGGGGATTTTTATTCCCTTCCACTACTTATTGATGAGAAGAAGCCCGACTCGCATAGAAAGGGATCCACCATGGACGAGAAGAAATGCGAGAAAGAAAGGTCTTACCTTAGCGACCTGATGTAATTCAGTGAAAGATTGTATAAGGATTGAGAATAGGGACATCACAAGAACTTTAGTATCATCACTAGGATGAAGGGTGGAACCTAACTTTCTATTTGCCACTGATTAACCTATATCAATTCCCCCT